TAAGGTTTAATAAAAATTTGATTGACCCTTTATTTAATTTATATCTTAGTATAATTGCTATGCTCAGTGTGTGACTCGTTAGTTTTTTCTTTAGAGTTGAGAATTCAGATTGAAAAAAGAAAAGAAATAAAACAGACTGACCCCACTATAAACTTATTAACTATAAAGAAAGATAAAGAAACTCAAAACTAATAACCAACTTATTGCTTCGTATTGTCGAAATCCCAAGAAAAAGTCACTATATGAATGAATCAATCATATAGTTATAGCAACTGAAATCTTGTGAAACGAAAAAAATGGATGTGGAAGAATGGAAGGATGATAGAAAGAGAGAATAATAGAATAAAGATCTCAATGATATATGATTCCTATATGTATGGTTTAACCCATAAGAAAGGCAGTGTTATAAAGCAATATACAATGACAATATAATAATAAAGAATAATAAAGATACAAATAACAAATAAATAATAGAAAATAGAGAATGATTTAATCGAGCTTCGGGTTAAGAAAAACTGAGGAGATTAACTCGGAAACAAATAAAAGATCTTTTTGAGAGCTCCATTGCAGAGTTCAGGCCTAAGCATTAACGGAGAAGCTATGGGAACGAAGGAACCTGTGACTACATAGGATTTTCTTGAAAACGAATCGATCCTAATGATTCATTGGGTAGGATGGCGGAATGAACCGAGAAAGGATGGATTTCTTCTGAATGGTCATGAATTGACCCTACAAATGAAGGAGGAAAGAGTCAATATTCGCCCGCGAACCCTTCCTCTTTGGATTACTTTTGGCTTGATTCGATAGAAGTGAAGCAAGATGCTTTATAGAATTTTCTAAAAGAAAGAAGCATTATATAGAAACAAACACGCCTAATTATCTAGTTATATACTAGATATATATAGCTCCCTATATAACTAATTCAATTCAATATAAAAAGAATTAGTATATTCTTTGTTTTCTATAGAATGAAATACATGTGTCTATTCAATATTATTGAATCATTTCATTCGCGAGGAGCTGGATGAGAAGAAACTCTCATGTCCGGCTCTGCAGTAGAGATGGAATTCAGAAACCACCATCAACTATAACCCCAAAAGAACCAGATTTCGTAAACAACATAGAGGTAGAATGAAGGGGATTTCTTGCCAAGGCAATCATATTTGTTTTGGCAGATACGCTCTTCAGGCACTTGAACCTGCTTGGATCACAGCTAGACAAATAGAAGCAGGGCGAAGAGCAATGACACGATATGCACGGCGTGGTGGAAAGATATGGGTACGTATCTTTCCCGACAAACCTGTTACTGTAAGACCTACAGAAACACGTATGGGTTCAGGCAAGGGATCCCCCGAATATTGGGTATCCGTTGTTAAACCGGGCCGAATACTTTATGAAATGAGTGGAGTATCAGAAACTGTAGCCAAAGCTGCTATGGGAATAGCTGCATGCAAAATGCCTATACAAACTCAATTTATTATTTCAAGGTAGGTAAACAAAAGAAGAAGGAGTATTGAGAATGAAAAAACAACCACGAATTTCTTTATCTCTGGACAGACAATATTCCTTTTTTCCCTTATTCCCTGTATTTAGATAAGAAATTCAAATAAGAATGATATGATTCAACCTCAGACCCTTTTAAATGTAGCGGATAACAGTGGAGCTCAAGAATTGATGTGTATTCGAATCATAGGAACTGGTAATCACCGATATGCTCATATTGGCGATGTTATTGTTGCTGTAATAAAAGAAGCAGTGCCCAACATGCCTCTAGAAAGATCAGAAGTAATTAGAGCTGTGATTGTGCGTACGTGTAAAGAACTCAAACGTGACAACGGCATGATAATACGATATGATGACAATGCAGCGGTTATCATTGATCAAGAAGGAAATCCAAAAGGGACTCGAATTTTTGGTGCGATTGCTCGAGAATTGAGACAGTTGAATTTTACTAAAATAGTTTCATTAGCACCTGAAGTCTTATAGATGAGAATAGGATATAAAAAGAATATTAAGATATCTGAAATAGATCCGATTAAAGGATTGTTTCTCATGGATATACTTTTAATTCCTAAAAATCTTTCATAATTTAATGAAAAAAAAAAAGAAGAAAAGAATACAAAAGAAAAAGAAAACAAAAAAGAAGCATGTTGATTATATCAAAATGGGGAGGCACCAATAACTATAGTTCGTCATGGGTAGGGACATTATTGCCGATGTAATAACTTCTATAAGAAATGCTGACATGGATAAAAAAGGAAGAGTTCAAATAGTATCTACTAATATCACTAAAGACATTGTGAAAATACTTTTACGAGAAGGCTTTATCGAGAACGTTCGAAAACATCAAGACAGTCAAAAGGATTTCTTGGTTTCAACCTTACGACATAGAAAGACTAGGAAAGGTAATAGAATTATTTTAAAGCGTATCAGCCGGCCCGGTCTACGAATCTATTCCAACTATCAACGAATTCCTAAGATTTTAGGTGGGATGGGGATTGTAATCCTTTCTACTTCTCGAGGTATAATGACGGATCGAGAAGCTCGACTAGAGAAAATTGGAGGAGAGATCTTGTGTTACATATGGTGATTCTCCTTGGTTACCCTAATATTCTCTTGAACTTCATATTTGTAAAATAGAGTAGAAGTGAATTATAGAACTCTTCTTCTATTAGTTGATACTTAAAGGGGGTTTCCCTGGAATGAAAGAACAAAAATTGATTCATGAGGGTTTAATTACTGAATCACTTCCCAACGGTATGTTTCGAGTTCGGTTAGATAATGAAGATCTGATTCTAGGTTATATTTCAGGGAGAATCAGGCGCAGTTTTATACGTATACTACCCGGAGATAGAGTCAAAATCGAAATGAGTCGTTATGATTCAACCAGGGGACGTATAATTTATAGACTTCGCAAAAAGGATTCAAATGACTAGATCATTCTTTTAAACATCTTTTTCGTAGGTATATAATTCGAAGTTAAAAAATTCAAGAAATTGATTCTTAAAAGAAAAAAAAAAAAAGAAAAAAAAATAGATTCAGAATGAAGGTAAGGAATCATCAATATGAAAATAAGGGCTTCTGTTCGTAAAATTTGTGAAAAATGTCGCCTGATTCGTAGGCGGGGACGAATTATAGTCATTTGTTCCAATCCGAGACATAAACAGAGACAGGGGTAATACTCCTCAAGTTCTAAATAAAGAACTCTTTAAAAGAACAACCCATGTACATGTGTACATGTAAAATGTAAAAAGGAAGAAGAATCAGAAATCTACAGAAAGATACAGGGATATCCATTTCATATTAAAACGAATCCTTTCTTCTTTATTTTCTTCTCATTATAATTATTATAATATTATAATCATGAATTATTATTAAATTATTAATTAAATATTCTAAATATTAAATATTTAAATATTATTAATTAAGTATTCTAATAAATATTCTAAATAATAAATATAAATAATAATAGAAATAATAAATATTCTAAGATTAAAATATGACAAAACCTATAATAAAAATCGGTTTACGTAAGAATGCACATATTGGTTCAAATAAGAATGAACGTAGAATACCAAAAGGAGTTATTCATGTTCAAGCGAGTTTAAACAATACTATTGTAACTGTTACAGACGTACGAGGTCGGGTGATCTCTTGGGCTTCCGCAGGTACTTCTGGATTCAGAGGAACAAGAAAAGGAACGCCCTATGCTGCTCAAGCAGCGGCATTTAATGCTATTTGTACAGTAGTCGATCAGGGTATGCAACGAGCAGAAGTTATGATAAAGGGTCCGGGTCTCGGAAGAGATGCGGCATTACGAACAATTCGTAGAAATGGGATGCTATTAAGTTTCGTACGTGATGTAACACCCATGCCGCATAATGGATGTCGTCCCCCTAAAAAAAGACGTGTGTAGAAATAAGAATTCAAGAGATTCCAAGAGAAATAAATGATTCAATGATCTGATACAATAATCAGAAATAAAAGAAAGATAATATAAGAAAGAGTATGGTTCGAGAAGAAGTAGCAGGATCCAATCGAACACTACAGTGGAAATGTGTTGAATCAAGAGTAGATAGCAAGCGTCTTTATTATGGTCGTTTCGTTCTGTCCCCGCTTATGAAAGGTCAAGCGGATACCATAGGTGTTGCCATGCGAAGGGCTTTACTTGGAGAAATAGAAGGAACATGTATCACACGTGCAACATCTGGAAATGTGCTGCATGAATATTCTACAATAGAAGGTATTGAAGAATCAGTACATGAGATTTTAATAAATTTGAAAGAAATTGTATTGAGAAGTAGTCTATATGGAGTTAGGGACGCATCCATTTGCGTCAGAGGTCCCAAATACATAACAGCTCAAGATATCATCTCACCACCTTCTGTAGAAATAGTTGACACGACACAGCATATAGCTAACCTGACAGAACCGATTGATTTGTGTATTGAATTACAAATACAGAGAGATCGCGGATATCGGATTAAATCCACAAACGACTCTCGCGATGGAAGTTATCCTATAGATATTGTATCCATGCCTGTTAGAAATGCGAATCATAGTATTCATTCTTATGGGAATGGGAATGAAAAACAAGAGATACTCTTTATAGAGATATGGACGAATGGAAGTTTAACTCCCAAAGAAGCACTTTATGAAGCTTCTCATAATTTGATTGATTTATTGATTCCTTTTCTACATGCAGAGGAGGAGGACATGAATCTCGAGGAAAATGAAAACAGATGGAATCTACCCCCTTTTTCCTTTCAAGACAGGTTCACTAATCTCAAGAAGAACAAAAAAGGAATTCCATTGACATGTATTTTTATAGACCAATCAGAATTGTCTTCTAGGACCTATAATTGTCTCAAAAGGTCCAATATACATACATTATTGGACCTTTTGAGTCATAGTCAAGAAGATCTTATGAAAATGGGATATTTTCGCATAGAAGATGTAAAACAGATATTGTGTACTCTACAGAAACATTTTGCAATCAATTTACCTAAGAAAAAGTTCTCATTTTAAATACCTTGGAATCTTTTCATCCTTTAGTTTTTATAAAGAAAAACTAATAGAATGAGTTTCTAATCTCCGACACGATCCATATATCCATATATTTCTATTTGCAGAATAGATCATAATAAGATTGATGTATCTAGGGAAGATCCATAAGGGGATCTTCCCTAGATACCTAAGTCGTGGTATTTCAAAGTTGAATCAATTTAAAAAAGACCTAAAGTTAGGGATTTATCAATGGGTAAAGTTGCCCCAATACCTAACCAAAGAGCTACTGCGGTACCGATCAAAAAGACTGTTGTAGCTACTGGACGACGAAATGGATTTTGGAATTTATTGACATTCTCCAAAAAAGGTACTGTTAATAATCCTATTGGTACTGAAACCATTAAAAGAACACCCAATAGCTTATTGGGTACTGTGCGAAGTATTTGAAATACAGGAAAGAAGTACCATTCGGGTAATATTTCCAACGGAGTTGCAAACGGATCCGCCGGTTCACCGATCATTGACGGCTCTAGAACTGCTAAGCCCACATTACATGCAATAGTGCCTAGAATTACTACTGGAAAGATATATAAAAGATCGTTGGGCCATGCAGGTTCTCCATAATAATTATGCCCCATCCCTTTAGCCAATTTAGCTCTTAATACAGGATCATTCAAATCAGGTTTCTTTGTTATTTGGATAGGTGAATTCTTGCGGATCCATCCCCCAAAGGAACCGGACATGATAATTTTTTATCATCCGGCTCGAACAAGAATAAAAAGAATCACAGAAAGTGATCCATAGAAGATCTATACTTCATACATATCTACATATATAATTATAATGTAATGTAGAATGACTTTATGTAAGAAAAGATTTATAAAATTCCATTTCCCCGAGTTGCAACGATTCATTGCAAAGAATTCATTTCGGGCAACAAGGAAATGCTCAATATCCAAGTAGGCTTACAAATTTGATCATGATCAAGTGCTTTTTGGATTGTCTCATGTCTTTTGGTTGGTATTTATCCCCACAACATCTCGATTTTATTACATACAAAAATACAACAAAAATACAAAGTTTTTACTTGTTACTAATAAAGTATAGTCCCTGTTCTTCCTTAGATCCCTTATTTCACTCCGATAGTATCATAGATCAGGGTCGATGCATAGGAAATGAATGCATCTACATACTATAAAAAACTGACTAAGATTACTATCAAATTAATACGAAATACTTATACTATCAATTTATCAATGAATGAAAAGAAAATCACTAAAAAAAAGTGGAATAGATAGAACATTGGATCATGCCACATCACTTATTCTAGGGATCTTACGGAGCCTATTCATGCATGACATGATTCGGGTATGATCATAGAAAAGATTCTCCTCAAGCGAACCGCCTATCCTATGCTAAATGAGAGGATTGACGTGATGGTTGGATGCGTAGACACATCGGTTTATGAATCCCAACGTGGCAGATTAAATCATATATCTGCACGGACCAATCAATAGTTCAAGTCAAACACTCCCATAATCCATCCTCTTTTAGGAAAATATGCTTCAACTATTCAATTTGTATCAAATAAACAATACTTCAGGGTTGAAGAGAAGTATCCAAATAACATGCCTTATTTTTCAATAATCCATATTTTTAGCAATGAGAGACTCTTGTTCTTACCCGATATGATAAATTACAAATATCTATGATCTGTCTTCTCTTTCTCTATAAAGGACCCGAAATACCTTGCTTACGTATCATTAGAAAGTGCATTAACATAAATACGGCAGTAAGAAGAGGTAATACAAAAGTATGTAAACTATAAAAACGAGTCAAGGTGGATTGGCCCACACTAGCACTTCCACGTAATAATTCTACCAAAGGCGATCCTATTATAGGAATAGCTTCAGGTACACCTGTCACAATTTTTACTGCCCAATAGCCAATTTGGTCCCGAGGTAAGGAATAACCAGTTACGCCAAAAGATGCGGTCAATACAGCTAGAACCACCCCTGTAACCCAAGTTAATTCGCGCGGTTTCTTAAACCCACCCGTAAGATACACACGAAATACGTGCAAGATCATCATTAGAACCATCATACTTGCTGACCATCGATGAACTGATCGAATTAACCAACCAAAGTTGACCTCAGTCATTATGTATTGAACAGAGGAAAAAGCCTCTGTAACAGTTGGACGATAGTAAAAGGTCATAGCAAAACCCGTAGCTACTTGTACTAAAAAACAAGTAAGCGTAATCCCCCCTAGGCAATAGAATATGTTAACATGAGGAGGAACATATTTACTAGTTATATCATCTGCAATCGCTTGAATCTCGAGACGTTCCTCGAACCAATCATATACTTTATTGAGATAGGTAACCCAAGAAAGACTCCCCCTCTGAGAACCGTATATGAGAATTTCATCTCATACGGCTCAAGCCAAAATACACAAACACTGGTTTCAACGGATATGGAATAGATAGTTTAA